ATGGAAATTATTGAAAAAAAGGAAATGGATCTTGATTTTTTATTATGGAAATAAACCTTTCTCCGCGAATGAGCAGAATAGCATTAGTCCTCTGAGATATCCTCGGAACAAGACTAGGGAATCGGCAATATCGACAGATTCGGGTGGAGTCTAAATAACTATGAAATAAAAAAGATCCACGTTTACAAGTTTATCTCTATCGAATTTGCATATCAGAATAGTGGATAAAGTCATGAATCAATAGGTTAGGTCTACTTACTTTTTTTCTAGTTTCGATTCAAATCGATTGGAATGAGGGCAAAGAAAAAATAGGCAGGAATAGTTGGTAATTCAAAAGACGACTTATCTTATTACTTAATATAAGTCATTCTACTCTAATAGACAAATGTTAAGAATAAAAAAATGCTATAAATATCTCTATTTTAATATTCGAATATATTATTTGAATAGAATCTAAAAATACTGGTGTTTTTTGATGAAAAAAAAAAGCCCCTTATCGGATTTGAACCGATGACTTACGCCTTACCATGGCGTTACTCTACCACTGAGTTAAAGGGGCTCCTTTGGCTCAATTCATGAATCAATTATTAATATGCATACAAGATATATCTATTCTAGAGATATATGTTGTATAATTTATTTACAACATATTCCATTTCTTTCATTAATATTACATATTCTATTTCCATATCATATATATAAAATGATATATATATCAAAATCAAAAATATATAAAATATAAAAAAATATATAAAATGTATATTAAAATGTATATATATATTTTCTAATTTGAATATATAAATAATCTTAATATAATATAAAAATTAAGATATATATAGAAATATTAATATATAAATAAATATATGTGCATTAGACGCAGCAGTAGAGGATAGTGGGTGATTCCGGAACGAAAAATGGGATTTTTTTAGATATTATTCTAGGGTATAGGTTGAAATACGGGTTGAGAAATAAAACTGGAATGAATAATTGTTTCAAGACTGAAATTGATTTCGATTTTATCGAACTAAGGATCCTGACTTCATATTCCTTCTATATTATATTAGAATATATAGTATACTTGATTTTTTGCTTTTTTTGTGAATTAATGAAGGGAATAATGAATAAATATAGATATAGAACTCTATTTGAATTAAAAAAAACTCTATTCTCTATAAGTATCGAATCAAGAATTTCCTATTTCTAGATGGCGATTAGAATGAATTAGTTAGTAAAAAAATCATGAATCAAAAGATCTTTTGAAATTATATGACCGAGGGAAAAAGACCTTTCGATTCTAATCAGACTCTTCCGTTATATTGACAATATAAAAAAACTTATGATATGATAATCATCGTATCATATAATATGATGGCGGTTGGGCACGTATGCCCCCATCGTCTAGTGGTTCAGGACATCTCTCTTTCAAGGAGGCAGCGGGGATTCGACTTCCCCTGGGGGTAGGGTACTACGAAAAAAAGTTGATCGAAGCTTCTAACTAAGCCTAGAATGGATTCTTCTAGGGTCGATGCCCGAGCGGTTAATGGGGACGGACTGTAAATTCGTTGGCAATATGTCTACGCTGGTTCAAATCCAGCTCGGCCCAAGAATTCACTGATCCGCCATGAGATGCTATAGACTTTTTCATTTTTTCGTCAAAAATGACGGATATTACCGACTCAAAAAATTTCGTATATAGCCTTACTCTCTTCCATTTTTTTTGTTAGCAAAAATTCCTATTTTGCTAACAACTCTAATCTCAATTTACGATTTTTAAAATCGTATTATATATATTCTATTAGATAATAAAATATCTAATAATAACCGAAGAAAGAAAACACTTTTTTTTTAACGCTAAAGATGGGTTTTCATTCGATTTGGACAGTACTGAACTAATAATATATTATTAGTCGCTCTTGTTAAAGTATCAATCTATCAGTATATCCCTCGTGCCTCGGCGATCCTTACAAAAGTAATCCAAATTGAAATCCAATGCAAGTATATATATATATATATATGTATATTTGATAGCTTGATTTCATGGGGATTGTAGTTCAATTGGTTAGAGCACCGCCCTGTCAAGGCGGAAGCTGCGGGTTCGAGCCCCGTCAGTCCCGACGGAATAAAATCACTCAAATAAAAGCCAATAACATGAAAAAAAAGGATCAAAAACTCTAATGCATTTTTTTTTTTACAAAAAGGACTGTCGAAGACAAACTATGCATAGTGAACCTTTCTAGAAGATTCAATCTTTTTTATATCTTAGTACTAGTATAAGTAATAGTATAATAATACTAGGACTTTTTTAGGATACTTGTTTGATTTCTTTGCCACGCAAATTAACTAAAGTAGTTAACTCCTTCTTCGTTTTTATTTAGCTTCTATTGTTTGTTTGAGTTGGTTTGTTTGTAACCAATGGAAATGAAACAGAGCATTCAAATACTATTTCATCAGATTCATCAGATGAATCCACAAGGAATGGGGTCTAATTTATAGAAAAACAAGAAAGAACGAGAAATAAAATAATAAATAAGAAAAAAGAATCCAAAAGAGAAAGGAAGTCGATTGAATTGAATCGTGTGAATTGGATCATGAATCCTATTTTGAATTTGGTATGAATAAAAAAAAACAAAGATCTTCCTATGGTATACTATACCATTTTATTTTCAACGATGAATTGATTTGATAGCTCAGATATTTTATTCTGATATTGATCGGATTCAATATCATCGATGTTGAATTCATCCCATTGATTTTCAGGTAAAAATTTGCTCATCTCTAGTCATCTCTATGGGATTAAATCCCGAATTATTACCTAATTAAAATAAAAAACACGGAGATTATGGAAGTCAATATTCTCGCATTTATTGCTACTGCACTCTTCATTCTAGTTCCTACTGCCTTTTTACTTATAATATATGTAAAAACCGTGAGTCAAAGTGATTAAGTTGAATGAAACTTGATTGTTTTTTGGAGGCCCCTATTGAAGAAATCGAAGGATTAATTGGAATTTTGCGTCTTAAGTGGAATGAGAATTAGCGGGATCTATTATATGAGATCCGATAGTATGGTAGAAAAATGCTTTCTACCATACTAGCTAGCATACTCCCAACTTATTCTGTAAGTTGTATATTTTGTAAGTTGTATATTATATACTTTATATCTTTCTATTTTATGTATCCATAAAATAGAATATATATAACATAAAAAAAAGGCTTTTTTTTTTAATATTAATAAAAAAATGTGTCATCCATACAGCTTGATTCTTCACGTCAATCAATTAGTAGTCAATCAATTAGTAGTAGTAGTAGTGCCTTTAGAGTCCACTTCGCCCCCATACTACGAGGGACAGAGAAAAAGTAAAGACTACCATTAAAGCAGCCCAAGCAAGACTTACTATATCCATGTAAATTATGTCTCCTGTCTCTATGACGGATATTCCACTAATGTTGAGTAATAATAGTGGGATCGATGGCGCATAGTCAAAAAAAAGGGGGCTAACGCCGTTGAGGAAAGGCCCCAATAAATCCGCTTACAACAAGTTCTTATACGATACTCTTAATCGTAAGGGGGTACGCATAAAAAAATACGCAGTCACGCGTTTGGAAATATCCGGGGATTCCCCGGAATCGTAAGATAAGATGTAGAAAAGCTATTCGTTCTTTTCTTGTCTTTTATTTTATCTATTTGAATTAGGTTAGGTATTAGGTAAAAAATTCAGGAAAAGCTCTCAAAATAAATTTAGATTCAGGAGTCGATAACGATCTACTCGATCCCTCTGTTTCGCGTTTCATCTAATTATTACTGTCTAATATTTATCGCCGGGATCAATCCGAGGATCACTTATTCATTCTTTATTTTGGTTTATTGAAAATAAATTCAATTCATTCTTTCTTTGTGCATTTTTTCTAGGTGTAGTGCATCTTATCTAGCCAAAAAAGTCAATTTTCCATCAGGCTATCGAATGGAATTCACGCACCAACACCCCATTACGTCCCATTACGGAGTGGAATGGAATCAAGAAATCCTTATAGGCAATTTTTTGCATTCCACTACTCGAATCCTTTTGGGAATCTTCCCCAGAATCCTAAAGGCAAGCATTTCGAGCACTTTTGGTTTAGAAAACGGAATTTCCAGATGTTTAGAATCAAGCAAGTATCCAAAGGCCTTTTCCTACGTTTGCTTATGCTCGAGAAAAACTAATCGAGTTATATCCAACAAATCAAATACAAGATTTTCTCCTTTTTGTTGATCAGGCGACACCCAGATTTGAACTGGGGAAAAAGGATTTGCAGTCCCCCGCCTTACCGCTCGGCCATGTCGCCAAACAAAAAGAATCCCTTACGAAATAGATGAGAATAGTCTCTCTTTCTTTGGCTGGGATGTGCCATTCTTTATCTTTAATTTCTTTCTTTTTTATTTCACTTGGATTTTTCATTTTGAATCCCATTTTCGGTAATCCCTTTCCCGAAATAAACCCATCGTTTTTTGTTTTTTTGTATTGGGTCCATTCCTTTGGTTATATGTTTATATGGATAGTATCTAAAAACATAAATATCCAAAAACTTTCCCTCTCATTTATTTTGTATATTCAAAAAAAACTTAATGTGATTTTTCCGTTACCAAAGTCCATAAGTCGGGGCAAATTGGAACCATTAACTATGAAATGTAACTTGAAATTGATGACTGATTCTCGTATTTGAATTGACAATTTGAGATTCCTAATCCCTATTTTAGAACCCCTAGTATATATTTAGAATATAGAATATTATTCTATAATTATTCTATATTATAATTATATATATAATAATATAAGATTATATATATATATATAATAATATAAGAAAATATATCTATTAATAAGCTATTAATAGATATATAAGCTAATAATATATAAATTGATATATAGTAATATATAAATTGATATATAGTTAGTTAACTAAACTAACCCATATTAAGTCTTAAGTCTTTTCAATAAACCTTTCCATACAATTTCCATTTTG